AGATACGACTTTGCACTATAGTTAGCTCAGCACCAATCAGGAATGCCCAAGGAATTCCAAGAATTCTTGTTATACATTTGTTCCAAGTCTCAATCCTCTTTTCGAGATTCATCGATATTGAATCAATCGAACGCACTTCTAACACCTGTTCCACTTTTGGAAGACCTTGCGTTATATCACCAGATCTTGATTTTTCATATATAAATGTAACTAATGTATCTCCTTCGTAAAGGATTTCCCCATAATGTCCATGAACAGTTGCTCCTGGAGTAGCCAAATAAGGCTTAGCTGATCGTATTACCACAGAGTCAACTTGAAGAATTAGAACTTGACCCGATTTAAAATGCGGTCCTTTTTTGGCTATACATACATTTTCACAAAGAAACTGCCCAAGACTAACGATTGTAGATGTCTCTTCACAACAATTGTAATGCAGAAAATACCAATTCAAATTGAATGGATTCAAAATGATGTTACTGCACGAATAGGGATTATAAATTTTACCTTTTTCATCCAGTAAATAATATTTAAGTATTTGAAAAATCTGTTTTAAATTGTCAAGTTGCAAATAGTTAGTTACCAAGATTTGATTATGGGTTATTAAATCGGAAAATAAATCAAAATTATAAATTGGAAAGCCTGTTCCTAAGGGGCCCAACGGATTCCTAATTGGAATTAGGGGGTCCTCTTTGATTGATTCTTTTATCACATTGGGAGATTTTACATCGTTGAATGGGCCTGTTCGAGAACAATTGGATGATGACAAAATTATCAAAGATTGAGATTCCTTATTTCGATTCAATAACGTATGAATAGTTCCTTGATTTGGATTAAGGGATTCTTGAATCCTTGCCTTGGAATAGGAATAAATGGAAGAAAACGGATTGACATTAGCGCGATCTGATCCATTCTCAGAGATTAATCCTGAACCCGACAGATCATTTCTTTTTCCGGTATACAAAATAGGTGACTTCGCTAAGTTGATTCTTAGAAAATCTCTAATTAAACCATTTGTCCTTATTTCAACAAAGGAAGCACAGGCCTTTTCGATCTTTTTGTCTTGGTCCCAATTCAACACTAAACAAGTCCGAACTAATTGAATACTTGTGTCCCAAATTTCAAGAATTGGGTCGTAATAAAGGATATAGTTGACAACTCGAAGTTGTAGATTATCACTTTCTTGCAAGAGATCCGGTGGGAAAAGTCTTCCTAAATTTATACCATCCGTTTTTTTATATGGGACTACAGGTTGAACCAAAACAAAATATTTTTTTTCATACCTGGAAAGTTTCATTCGTTGGATATAGAGCCAATTTTTCAATTTTTTGTATTCTTTGGAATTTTGTTTTCCCCCTCCTGGTGGTATCAATCGGAATGCCTTGTTTGTCTTTCCAGGAAAATGGATATCTCCAGAAAAGATTATTAGTTTCATTTTTTCTGCTTTTTTCTTCACTCGGACCAATCCACCTACCCGACTTCTTCTATTTAAAGTGATTTGTGTATCTATCCCAATAATACTATTGTGCCGTACCATTATGGAACAAGATTCGGCCAAAATGTGGACTTCCACGGGAATAAAAAAAAACGGATTTACTTCCTTTTGGTATTTTGGCCAAAATACCTTGACTCCTCGATACTCAATCAACTCCTCTTCATTAACGATTGAATTCAGTTCTCTAGTCTCATATTTAGTAAGTCCCGAGCTCTTTCTTATATATCGAGGATCGTCGAAATAAGCAAGAATACTATTTCTACGGAGAATACCATTTCGGGGGATTTCAATTGAGATACCTGAAGAAGGTATTAATTGGTTCTCACCCTCTTGAATCGATTCGAGTGGGATGATGACTCTATTTCTTCGCCTCTTTGCCAATAAATCTGAATTCCCCTCGAGAACGGCCGGATTTCTGAGATTACAACGACCGGTACATGTCATTCGATTAAGTTCTGAATAATCAGGAATCCTATCTCCTTTTTGATTTTTACCAGAAAAATACGAACTAAAAAATTTGTGTCTCACTTGATTATTAGTTACTGAGGGGTTAGAAATATATCTTCGCTTAACAGAAAGAGAATAAGCGTTCATTTGATCTTGATCCTTGTGGATCGAACAGGGGCCTGGACTGGATCTCCAGGGCTCCCCTAATAATATCCATAAATGACTTGTTTTTGGTAAGAGATGAATATTACCATATGTAAATTCAGGTGCATGGTACACATCGGTATTCCAGTGCATTTCGCCTTCTGAGTCAGAATAAATATGTTTTCGAACCTTCTCTTTCAAATTCAAAGTGGATGTTCTCGCGCGAATCTCAGCAATGACTTGTTCTGATTCTACATATTGATCGTTTTGAACTAAAAGAAAACTTTTGGGCGGAATACACACATTGTGTATAATATCTTCACTTTCAATAGTTACATACAAGTCTCTAGAACATAGAAAAGCAGGATGTCCATGACGTGTACGTGTCGGATGAACCAAATCCTCATTGAATTTTATTTTTCCATTAGAAGGGGCTCGGACATGTTCTGCAGTACCCCCTGTGAATACTCCGCCGGTATGAAAAGTTCTTAATGTTAATTGAGTACCTGGTTCTCCAATAGATTGACCTGCAATAATACCTACAGCTTCTCCCAATTCGACCAGGTCGTCGTGAGCTGGGCTTCGGCCATAGCATAGTTGACAAATCCAAGATGTACTCCTACAAGTAAAGGGGGTTCGAATAGAGATTGGTTGTGCTCTAAAAGTTATGAATCTATTAACAAGTCCAACCCCAATATCTTGATTTCTAGTAGCAATGCATCGCGAACCTATATATATATGATCCGCTAATACACGCCCAATTAATGTTTGGATAAAAATCCTGTCGGTCATCATTCCATTTCGAGGACTTACAGAAATACCTCGGACGGTGCCACAATCTGTTCGACGTACAACAATGTGTTGAACTACTTCAACAAGTCTGCGCGTGAGGTATCCTGCATCTGATGTTCGGATAGCGGTATCCACAACTCCTTTACGGGCTCCGTAGCAAGAAATAATATATTCTGTTAAAGAGAGTCCTTCGCGTAAATTGCTTTGAATGGGTAAATCAATCATTTGACCTTGGGGATCCGACATTAATCCTCTCATACCTACTAATTGATGTACCTGAGATGCATTTCCTCTGGCTCCCGAAAAAGACATTATATGGACTGGATTAAAAGGATCGGTCATCCGAAAATTAGGATTCATTTCTTGTCGCAAATATTCACTTGTGGCATACCAGATCTCGATCGATTGACGTAATTTTTCTACCGCGTGTACATTCCCATAATGATGGTGTTTTTCCAAAATAAAACTTTGTTGTTCAGCGTCTTGAACTAGCCATCTTTTAGAAGGTATTGTTAAAAGATCATCAATTCCTAATGAAATGGATGCGGCGGTAGCTTGTCGGAAACCCAGAGTCTTTACTTGATCCAGGATATGTGATGTATATCCTATTCCATAGTGATCAATAAATCGACTAATAAGTCGTTTCATGGCAGTTCCGTCTATCACTTTATTGTGAAAGACCTGAGTGGGCCGTTCTGCCATCAGTACCTCCATATTGCGCTGAGTAGAATTTGACAATGGGTTTGAGTCAGTGATTGGACAACTTCCTTTTCCAGATTTTGATTCACGTAGAAATTCCGCAATTTTATAGTCCTAGTTAACCCGGCGAGACTCGAATTCCCGCTGGTAGCATAGAATTACAACAGCCCTGCCAAAACCCCTGTATGGCTTCTTCTATTTCTCGATAAAGAGAAATATGCCCAAGAGTGGTTCGAATATATATATAAAGAATTTCTTTTTTTATACTTCTTACTATTAGATAGTGTCCATAAATCTCATAATAGGTCCCCAAAGATTCATAGTGAATTTCAATGGGAGCTTCTCTTGCAGCAATAACGCGTTGATCTAGTCGCCACCGCAGCCACAAAGGACTACCTAAATTGATTCGTTTTTGCCGAAAAGCTCCAATTGCATCATAGGCGTTACAAAAAAACGGTTCTTTTTTTTTTGTATACTTATAGTTATTATCTTCATTTTGATAGTTTCTACCATTACACGGATTATACCTATTTACACAAATACCCCGACGATTTCCACTCGTTAAGACATAGAGTCCACTAAGCATATCTTGAGTTGGTGCAGAAATGGGATCTCCAATAGTTGGAGACAAAAGATTCATATGAGAAAACATAAGTAAACGTGCCTCTGCTTGAGCCTCCAAAGATAAAGGCACATGAACAGCCATTTGATCCCCGTCAAAGTCCGCATTGAAGCCCTTACAAACTAATGGGTGTAAACAAATAGCGCGCCCTTCTACTAAAATGGGGAGGAATGCCTGTATGCCTAATCTATGCAGAGTAGGCGCTCTATTCAGCAATACAGGATGGTCATCCAGAATTTCTTGAAGTATTTCCCATACAATCGGTTTTTTTTTACGAATTTGACTCTTAGCAACTCCGATGTTCGAAGCAAGATGTTTTCTAATTAGGTCACGAATTACAAATGCCTGGAAAAGTTCTATTGCTATTTCGCGAGGCAATCCACATCGATGTAATGAAAGTGAAGGGCCCACGACAATCACTGACCGCCCTGAATAATCGACGCGTTTACCAAGCAGAGTCTCGCGAACTCTTCCTTCTTTGCCTTCAATTACATCTGAAAGCGACTTGTAAACTCTATTATGATCATCCCTCATTGGTTGTCCGCAGATTCCATTATCAAGAAGTGCATCCACTGCTTCTTGTAGCAATTTTTCCTGAGATATTATTAATTCTTCTGGCGTAGCTATACTTGTTGTTAATAGATCTGTAAGAGTATTATTCCGATAGATAATTCTTCTATAGATTTCATTAATATCCGAGGTCACCAGTTTATCCTCATCTATATGATAAATAGGTCTCAACTCAGGAGGAAGAACTGGTAATAGACACAAAACCATCCATTTTGGTTCTATATTTGTTCGAAT